GAAGTATTATAAGATAAGACCATGATATAGAGTTATAGTAGATAGAGTATTTGAATGAAATCGATTAATTAATAGATTGTGTCTCACGTATATACCTTTACTAATTCATAACAAAAAAATCATGTTTATTATATCCAAATTTTGAGGCACCAATAATTTTAGTTCATTATGGGTAGAGACACTATTGCTGACATAATAACCTCCATACGAAATGCTGACATGCATAGAAAAGGGACGGTTCGAATAACATCTACTAACATCACAGAAAACATTGTTAAAATACTTTTACGAGAAGGTTTTATAGAAAACGTCAGAAAACATCGGGAAAACAACAAAGATTTTTTGGTTTTAACCCTACGGCATAGAAGGAATAAGAAAGGGCCATATAAAACGACTTTAAATTTAAAACGGGTCAGTCGACCTGGTCTACGAATCTATTCTAATTATCAAAGAATTCCAAAAATTTTGGGTGGAATGGGGATTGTAATTCTTTCTACTTCTCAGGGTATAATGACAGACCGAGAGGCTCGACTAGACGGAATCGGCGGAGAAATTTTGTGTTATATATGGTAATCCTTCTAATATCCGAATTAGATACAAAATTTCCTATTTGTGAAAAAAAAACGAGACAGAACAGGTTATCTAATATCACTCCTCCTCCATTAGTTGATACTTTAAGGGGGTTTTACCTGGAATGAAAGAACAAAAATGGGTTCATGAAGGTTTAATTACTGAATCACTTCCCAATGGTATGTTCCGGGTTCGTTTAGATAATGAAGATCTGATTCTAGGTTATGTTTCAGGAAGGATCCGCCGTAGTTTTATACGGATACTACCAGGAGATAGAGTCAAAATTGAAGTAAGTCGTTATGATTCAACCCGAGGGCGTATAATTTATAGACTCCGCAACAAGGATTCGAACAACTAGGTGGTTTTTAAAACTTCCCCATTACTTTTATGGGGATACAATTCAAAATGAAAAATTTCAAGAAATTTATTTTCTTCAAAGAAATGGATTCGGAATTAAGATAAGGAATTATAAATATGAAAATAAGGGCCTCTGTTCGTAAAATTTGTGAAAAATGTCGACTGATCCGTAGGCGGGGACGAATTATAGTAATCTGTTCCAACCCAAGACATAAACAAAGACAAGGATAATCTTTCTAAAAGGAACTCTGACCCGATGGACAAATAAAAAGAAAGGATCTGTTTTAACATGAAATGGATATCTCCATATATCTCTGACTCATAAATATGAGATGATAAAATATGGCAAAACCTATACCAAGAATTGGTTCACGTAGGACTGGACGTATTGGTTCACGTAAGAATACACGTAGACTCCCAAAGGGAGTTATTCATGTTCAAGCAAGTTTCAACAATACCATTGTGACTGTTACAGATGTACGGGGTCGGGTGGTTTCTTGGTCCTCCGCCGGTACTTGTGGATTCAGGGGTACAAGAAGAGGGACACCATTTGCTGCTCAAACAGCAGCAGGAAACGCTATTCGTACAGTAGTTGATCAAGGTATGCAACGAGCAGAAGTAATGATAAAGGGTCCTGGTCTCGGAAGAGATGCAGCATTACGGGCTATTCGCAGAAGTGGTATACTATTAAGTTTCGTACGGGACGTAACCCCTATGCCACATAATGGATGTAGACCTCCTAAAAAAAGACGTGTGTAAAAATAAATATTGAAGAGGTTTCAAGAGAAATAAATGATTCAATGATCTGATCAAATAATATTACTATGGTTCGAGAGAAAGTAACAGTATCTACTCGGACACTAGAGTGGAAGTGTGTTGAATCAAGAGCAGATAGTAAGCGTCTTTATTATGGACGCTTTATTTTGTCTCCACTTATGAAAGGTCAAGCCGATACAATAGGCATTGCGATGCGAAGAGTTTTGCTTGGAGAAATAGAAGGAACATGTATCACACGTGCAAAATCTGAGAAAATACCACATGAATATTCTACCATAGTAGGTATTCAAGAATCCGTACATGAAATTTTAATGAATTTAAAGGAAGTTGTATTGAGAAGTCATATGTATGGAACTCGCAATGCATCTATTTGTGTCAGTGGTCCTGGATATATAACTGCTCAAGACATTATCTCACCACCTTCCGTGGAAATCGTTGATCATACACAGCATATAGCTAGTCTGACTGAACCAATTGATTTGTGTATTGGATTACAAATCCAAAGGAATCGCGGATATGGTATAAAAACACCAAATAACTTTAAAGACGGAAGTTATCCTATAGATGCTGTATTCATGCCTGTTCTAAATGCGAATCATAGTATTCATTCGTATGGTAATGGGAATGAAAAACAAGAGATACTTTTTATCGAAATATGGACAAATGGAAGTTTAACTCCTAATGAAGCACTTCATGAAGCCTCTCGGAATTTGATTAATTTATTTATTCCCTTTCTACATGGGGAAGAAGAAAACTTAAAATTAGAGGACAATCAACACACGGTTACTTTACCCCT